CAGATTGATTATGTATCAATTAAGATTTAGTTAGGTATCCATTTGGTAATTTTATTAATTATATTATATCATTAGAGAAACACAATTTGCAATTAAAATGCAAGAATCGTTCATCAATTTACAGTCAATAGTTAACGGTTCCCATTTCTCCTGAATTTTTTCTTTTGTGACTGAAAATACATATTTGGTTTTTCAATAGAAAAAAAAAAGGAAAACAGGATTGCAGATACACATAAAAAAAAACGAGGACTATTCTCATATATTTTGTATCGTTTTGGCGGCATGGCCGAGCGGTAAGGCGGGGGACTGCAAATCCTTTTTCCCCAGTTCAAATCCGGGTGTCGCCTCATCAAAAAAAGAATTGAAATTCTCTCTTTAGTTTTACTGATATAACTTGCATTTTTTTCCAGCAGAAGCAAGTGGAAGAAAAGGACTCTTTTTATTTGCTTGATTCGAAGCATCCGCGTTAGGGATTTGGTTTTCTAAAATAAAATGCTATAAATCATTGCGTCTAGGCTTCAAGGAAAGATTCTAATAATGAATTCTAATAATGAAAAGGAATCATTAAATCTTGATATGATAGTCTTTTGACTACTAATGTAGTGGCTGCTAACTGGTTCTTAAATGAGATTGGATATATGTATAGGGGATCCATTTTAGTTTCGGAAAGCGGAAGATACTTTATGTACTTATGAAAATAAAATCTCTGATTGTTCCCGGATTCAATTATTATTCTATTCAATAGAATTATCTATTGAATAGATAATTTTTTTTTTTGACTCTGCACTAGTGATTTAACTATTATTAGTGAACAATAATGATTAGTGAACAATAATGGAATAATTCTTTTATATTCATAGAGATAGGGGACATAATTCACATGGATATAGTAAGTCTCGCTTGGGCTGCTTTAATGGTAGTCTTTACATTTTCCCTTTCACTCGTAGTATGGGGAAGAAGTGGACTCTAGAAGTACTACTAATTGAGGAATCAACCTCAAATTGTATCAATTGTTTTATAAATTGTTCTGCCGAGCCTTTTTTTTTTACTTTTATTTGTTTTTTCCCTTTTTTACTGTTCAAAGATAAAAGTTTTGCTTAGTAATTTGAAAATGTATATATACTTTCGACCCAAAAGAACATAGACATAGTGGTTGTCCAATAAGATGCTCCGCGTAATAAGATATTCCCTCGGGCTAGTCACTCACATATTGCATGCTTACCACTCGTTTTATTAATTATTTTAGTTATGCTTTTTTTTGCTTTATGGAACTCATTTCATATCATGCTTAAAACGTTAAAGATGGGGTTTGCTAATGATTTTTGAAATCCGAAGAGAAGACCTTTCCACGGAACCGAACCCCTCTATCATTTTAAAATTGTTCAATCAATTACTTCTTTAGAATGGTAAAACAATCTAATTTTATTACTCTATGCCCATAACATTTTTTTTCCATCATTGATTTGATTCTTCCGATGGATATCAGGATTCATATTGAAAAGAATCAGAAATCAATGAATTAGAATCATAGTACATTAACATTAGATATAGGGAATTAATCTATATGAAATTAATTTATATGAATATGAAGATATATATTGTAGGTTGATCTATATTCAACCTGTATGTATATCTTTATAGAGTAGAACTTTACACACTCCAATAACTATAATAGCTAGTATGGTAGAAGGATTCATAGATATCTTTGATATCTTTCTACCATACTATCGGATCTCATAGAATACTGCTCTCGTAGAATACTGATAATTCTAGTACACTCATTTCATTTAAGACGCTAAATTTGAATCCTTTTGATTTTCGTTTTATTCTCTTCAGTCATTGATAAGAACTAAAAAGTAAAGTTTAATTCAAATTAATCACTTTGACTGATTGTTTTTACGTAAATTATAAGTAAAAAAGCAGTAGGAACTAGAATGAACAGTGTAGTAGCAATAAATGCGAGAATATTTACTTCCATAATTTCATCGTTTCATTTTTTTTTTTATTCGCAATAACTCAGGATTTAATCCCATAGAAATGAGAAATCTTTGGCTTGTAAATTCAATAGTATGAATTACATCGCGATGATATCGAATCGTATTAGAATATCATGAATAACAATATCTGAACTATCAAATCAATTCATCGTCGAGAATTGAATAGTATAACATAGGAAGATCTTTTATCCATACCAAATTCTAAATTTTATTACTGATCCAATCAAAAATTTGTATCTTTTAGTATTTTATTTATCATTAAAAAAAAAATTTTCAACTTAAACTAAAAAAATAATAAAAAATTACTTTGCTAAAAGAGATGGAATCCTTCTTTGATCTTAGTAATATCCTCTTTACTTGAATTAGGAATGGGACATATATATCAAAAGTCCAGTGTGAAATTTGAATGAGATAGATTCTTGAAAATTCAAATTCGTAATTTGAATTAATAATTGAGATTACACAAAATCGGAAAGATATTTTAATATGAAAAATTCTATCAAAGTAACTATGTGAAATTTCTTTTGTATCGTACAAATGGAATTTTTGTATGTGCTCCCCGAAACATATAGTACTCCCACAACCGGGAGTAATTCAAAAAGCCAGGCCCATTCTGGTATCTATTGTTTGAATCCTGAATAGGATTCTACCAATAATTGTACTAATCTACATATGCCTTTCTCCCATGAAAAAGTACTTCTTATTGATATATCTATTTTGATTGGATTTGGATCTGTGTCGGGACTGACGGGGCTCGAACCCGCAGCTGCCGCCTTGACAGGGCGGTGCTCTGACCAATTGAACTACAATCCCAGGGAAAAAAATGTACAACATATAATATATGTTTATGATTTCATTGCCTTCAAACCCCTTCTATGTGGATCTATGTAGATTTTAGATTATATGTAGATTTTCATCTACATATTGTAACAGAGGCGCGAGTAATGTATTGATATACACACGGACATGCACTTTAATGAGAGGAGCATAGTAGTCATTTTTATTTATTGCAAAATTGATTGCTAATCAAATAAATCTTTCAAAGAATAACAAAAAAATAATTTTTTTTTTTTTTTGTTATTCTTTTCTTAAACTTGATACTTACAGATCCTAATCTGAATCGAGATCATTATTAAGATAATAATTTTTTGAAAAAAAAAAAAAACAGAGCAAATAAATAGCAGTAGAAAGATATTCAAAAATCGGACTTTTTTTTTTATTCTTCCGTATCAAAAATTTATGAAGAAGAAAAAAAGGGTTATAACCTTTCATGGTGGATCGGCAAATTAGTGGGCCGAGCTGGATTTGAACCAGCGTAGACATATTGCCAACGAATTTACAGTCCGTCCCCATTAACCGCTCGGGCATCGACCCAAGAAGAATCCATTCTAGGCTTCTTTTTTTGATAATTCCTGATCAACTTTCTTTCGTAGTACCCTACCCCCAGGGGAAGTCGAATCCCCGCTGCCTCCTTGAAAGAGAGATGTCCTGAACCACTAGACGATGGGGGCATACTTGCCCAACTGCCATCATACTATGATCATAGTATGAATAGTTTTTTGAAATTGTCAATATAAATAAAATGGAATAATGTGAATCAATTCAAAGGATTTTTATGTTTTTGATGATTCCATAGAATTTTTTAATTTGTCATTTATATTTATTTTATGAATGGTTCATTCTAATTACCATTTTAATATTCTATAAAAAATTTGATTTTTATCAAAATTATTTGATCTTTTATTTCAAATTTCAATTGTTATTTATTAGTTATATTAGTTAATTTATATATAGAATTTGATATAGATTATATATAATCTATATTACTCAATTTTTATTATTTTTTATAAAATAAATATTATTATTATAATTAATGAATCTATAGATTCATTAATTATAGTTATTTTATATCTTTATAGTTAAAATAATTAGAGTGATATATAAATATTAGAATATTTATTAATAGAGTGATATTAATTATATATCAATTATATATATTACTATGAATTAATATAAAATTCGAGAATAAAAAATGAAAATAATAATTAGAAGTAAATTCTTAAAAAAAAAAAAAAACATTCAAAATTCTAAATATTCTAAAACTAATAAGTGATTGCTCTGCTATATGTCATAAAAGTGGATTAAACTCCATTTCTCATACTTTCAATCAGTCATTGAATCATTATTATAAGGTTATAGGTAGTTCTATCTCATACTAAGACAAGAAATTCAGGAAATTCAAAAAAGATCAATTTTGAAATATGAGAAGAGGGATAGGTATCCATAAATGCTTGCAAAATTGTTTTTATCGACAAGTTGCTTTATCAATGAAATATCTTTGATCTATGTTGAATTGATTGGTGTGTACATGTATCAATCAAATGAATTTCATTATGCTATGGCTCAATATTCAATTAGGATTGGTCTTTTGAAACAATTCATTGCATTGATCAAATACAATATCAATAAACCATTTTACCTAGGCTCACTAGCCCATTCCCATACTACTTACTAGGTAAATCAAATTGATCGTTCCAAAATGAGCCACTATGTGGATAAAAAATATTTATGTACATATATTATTCTAATATAGAATTAGAATATATTCTATAATAATTATATACATTAAACTCATAGTAGCTAGTGGTTTATTGATAAATTGAGTTAAATGGGCCCTTTTAACTCAGTGGTAGAGTAACGCCATGGTAAGGCGTAAGTCATCGGTTCAAATCCGATAAGGGGCTTTACTTTCGATTTTATCATCAAATTCCAACCGTAGTATTCCTATTTGATTGAACGGAAAATAAACATATTGTTTGTTTTGCTTCTATTTGTAATAAAAAAGATAATAAACCATTTCCTTAAATGAAAAAATGGAATTATAGATAATTATTTACTTTTTAGTTATCTTTCATTATTATAAGTTATCATTATAATGAATTATAGTCTAATAGATAGAATTCTATAGTGAAACATTTTTTTATTATTCTTTTTTTTTATTCT